AAATTTTGTAAAGCCGAATAAACGGGCTTATAGATAAAAGACGCTAAAAATATTCCGAAAAAAGACAGACTGACCGAAAAAGTTGCATTTGTTAAAAATTCAAACCAATCGAAAGAATTTTGAGAATTTTGATGCAAAAGGTTTATAGAAGGGATTAACAATCTCGATAATATATCCAAATTGGTTCCTTCTTGGCTGAAAGAGATTCCTATTACTCCAACCAACAAAGTAAATAATACTAATAGAAACATAGAAAATAGCATAGTATTGGTGGATTCATGAGGATAGAAAGGAGAAGTCTTTTTAGTATCAAAATCAGTAGTATCAATAAGAAGACGTGTTATGCTTTTGACATTATTATTAATTCTATGGAGATATGCCCTCTTGTTAAAAAGAAAAAATTTACGGTCATTATTTTTTAATGTTAATAAATCAATTAAATAAATTTTTTCTTTTACTTTTTGTTTTCTTTCTTTACCCCACAAAGATATTGAATATAATGAAATCTTTTTTTTGCCATTGAGATTTTGAAAATGAACATTGAAATATCCGTCAAAAACAAGTAAATAGATCCGAAACATATAAAATGCAGTTAATCCAGCTGTAAAATAAGCTATTATTGCAAAAATTGGGGAATACAACCAACTATCATTAAGAATAAGATCTTTGGACCAAAAACAAGCAAAGGGTGGAATACCACAAAGAGAGAGCGTACCTATTAAAAAAGCAGTTTTTGTAATTGGCGTATGTTTTGTTAACCCGCCCATAAGAACCATATTTTGACTCTTTTCTGGAGAATATCCAACAACAGTTTCCATTGAATGAATAATGGATCCGGATCCTAAGAACAACAATGCTTTTGAATAAGCATGAGTAATTAAATGAAATAGAGCAGCGCGGGAAGATCCCATACCTAGAGCTAACATCATATAACCCAATTGAGACATTGTAGAATAGGCCAAATTTCTCTTAATATCTTTTTGAGCAATAGCTAAAGTAGCTCCCAAAAATAATGTTATTATACCAATAAAGGCTATTCCATTCATTATGGTAGGTATAGCTATAAAAAGAGGAAGAAGTCTAGCGACAAGAAAAATTCCCGCCGCTACCATAGTAGCAGCATGTATAAGAGCAGAAATTGGGGTAGGCCCCTCCATAGCATCCGGTAACCATACATGAAGGGGAAATTGGGCAGATTTTGCTACAGAACCGCAAAATAACAATAGGGCACACAAAGTAACAAAAAAAACATTAAGAGAATTATTAAAAATCAAGTTATTGAATATTTGAAATAAATCCCGAAATTCCAAACTACCCGTTATCCAATAAAGACCTAAAATACCTAATAATAAACCAAAATCCCCTACACGATTAGTTACAAATGCCTTTTGACAAGCATTTGCTGCAATAGGACGTGTAAACCAAAAACCTATTAATAGATAAGAACACATTCCAACTAATTCCCAAAAGATATAAATTTGTATCAAATTAGAACTAGTAACTAATCCCAACATTGAAGCATTAAAAAAACTCATATAAGCAAAAAATCTCAAATATCCTTGATCGTGAGACATATAATTATCACTATAAATAAGAACCAAAATGCCAACAGTAGTAATTAATATTAACATAATAAGGGTAAGTGAATCGATCAAGTAACCAAATTCTAAAGAAAGATCATTATTTATAGTCCAAGACCACACATATTGATACATGAAACTCTTATTGTTATTGATTTGATCGATCGACAGCTCCACGGAAAAAAGCATAACGATACCTAACAATAAAATACTCAGAAAAGCCCACCTACGTCGAAGATTTTTTGCTGCTGTGGGAAAAAAAAGAAGTCCCGCCCCTATCAACATAGGAACTGGAAGTGGAATGAAAGGTATGATCCATAAAGATTGATGTGTATATTCCATAAAAAAAGAATAAAAGATAAAATATTTGTTTTACTAAATGAGTTTTGTTTCTTATTCGTCGGTTTTATCTCTTTTGTAAAGGCTTCAGTTAATAAAAAAGAGTGAACATATAAATAGAATTATTTATTTTTCTCAATCTTTGCACAATACTTCTAATATTTTTTTATTTCCTAATATTTTAAAGTACTAAACAAGGTCGAATAAACAAATTCAAATTCGTAATAAATTATTTTAATATTAATATTTGTATTTTAGTAAAAAATTCTCATAAAAACGAAATTTGTCAAATCAAATAAAAACATTCGTTTATTTTTTTTATATGCAGTAAAATAAGATTCATATGACATGACCCAATCAATAAGAATTTTTTTCTTTTATTTCAAAAGCATTAGTCTTTTTCGAACTAATCTCTTCTTTTTACATTAAGCAGATATCTATGTTTGGCAAAATCTTTAAAAAAGTGTTATAATAGTCAATGTTTTACTTTAGATAGAAAGATAGAAAAAAAGAGGAGATAAAAAAGATGGCTAATTAATCAAATAAAAGAACAATTTTTTTTACGGAACAGAAGATATGTCTTTCACATGACTTGTAACAATAAAAAAACTATATTAGTTGCATGGCAGTTCCAAAGAAACGCACCTCGAGATCCAAAAAAAGAATCCGAAAAACTCTTTGGAAAGGGAGAGGTTTTTGGACAGCATTGAAAGCTTATTCATTAGCGCAATCAATTTCTACGGGAAATTCAAAAAGTTTTTTTGTATAAAAAATACAAACGTTGGAATACTCTGAATTAGCTGGATTCTATTCTCTAATAGAATATAGAATTTATATATAATATTAACTAAAATAGTTATATATTCTAATAAAATCAACGAAACAGAATTTTTGAATTATTTTGATTTAATAGAATTTTGAAATAATAATAATTCTATTAAATCAAAATTTTTACTTATAGCTCATATAAATAGCTATTTTGGAATCCATTTTTTTTTTTAAGAAGAAAAAAAGATTTTGAATGGAATATTTGAATGGAATACTAAATTGGTGATTAAATAATTTTTTTTTATTTGTTTTTATTATTTTCAATTAAAACAAATAAAAAAAAATTGATAATAAATAAAAAAACTACGAATTTTTTATTCCATTTCCGGAATTGAAGTGCGAACTATCTAGTTCGAATAGTGCTTCTTTTTGAAAAAGGGAATAAACTACGAAAAACCATTTCCCATTGTTGTTAAATATAAACATAAAACTAAAACTCGAAAAAACGAGATAAAGATAATATAATAATAATTATTATTGAAATGTTTATATCTTTTGTTAAGATCTTTCTATATATACGAATTTTTCTTATTCATTTGAATTGAAATATATATTCAAGTGAAAAAATACTTTAATTTCTAATAATTAAAAAAAAAAAACAAAGAAAAAAAAAAAAAGAAAAAATTAGAATACAATTATAAAGATTGCATTTTTTGAATTTATTCTTTCAATCTCGACGATTTACAATAAATAGGTTATTATGATTTCGGGTAAGCCGCTATGGTGAAATTGGTAGACACGCTGCTCTTAGGAAGCAGTGCTAGAGCATCTCGGTTCGAGTCCGAGTAGCGGCATGGCATCTTTTACTCTAAAAGAGTAAGTCCTAAAATGAATTCAATTTCAGATTTATCTTCCTAGTATTAGTTATTGGGACACCTTATTCTTATTTTATGATATTCTCAACTTTCGAGCATATATTAACTCATATATCGTTTTCGGTCGTATCAATTGTAATTTCAACTCATTTGATAACTCTATTTGTCAATGAAATCGTAGGATTTCATGATTCGTCAAAAAATGGTATCATAATAAGCTTTTTCTGTATAACGGGATTGTTAATTACTCGTTGGATTTTTTCGGGCCATTTACCATTTAGTGATTTATATGAATCATTAATCTTTCTTTCCTGGGGTTTTTCTATTTTGCATATAGTTTTTTGTTTTAAAAAGCATAAAAACGATTTAAGTGCAATAATCGCACCGAGTGTTATTTTTACCCAAGGCTTTGCTACTTCGGGTGTTTTAACCCAAATGCATCAATCTGCAATATTAGTACCCGCTTTACAATCTCATTGGTTAATGATGCATGTAAGTATGATGATATTTGGCTATGCAGCTCTTTTATGCGGATCATTATTATCCGTAGCAATCTTAGTTATTACATTTGGAGAAGTCATACAAATTTTGGGTATAAGCAAAAATTTGTATTTCTTAAATGAATCCTTTTCTTTTGCTGAGATCCAATACATGAATAGGAATGAAAGAAACAATGTTTTACAAAAAACTTTTTTTTCTTCTTGTAGAAATTATTACAGGTCTCAGTTTATTCAACAACTCGATCGTTGGAGTTATCGTATTATTAGTCTGGGTTTTCTCTTTTTAACGATAGGTATTCTGTCAGGAGCAGTATGGGCTAATGAGGCATGGGGATCATATTGGAATTGGGATCCCAAGGAAACTTGGGCCTTTATTACTTGGACCATATTTGCGATTTATTTACATACTCGAAAAAATACGAAAATAGAAAGTGTCAATTCTTCAATAGCGGCCTCTCTGGGCTTTCTTATAATTTGGATATGTTATTTAGGAATCAATCTATTAGGTATAGGATTACACAGTTATGGTTCATTTACATCTAATTGAATTTAATTAAGTAAAAGACCTCTGGCAAATAAAAATAAAGAAAGCATAAGTATATACATCATATTAGATAAGTATATATACATATCTAATATACTAAAAGTATATATAACAAATTTTAGTATATATTCGATATTCTATTTATATATAATATTTGATATGAATATAGAAAGAATAAAGAAAAAAAGAAATAGAATCGTCGAGAACCCTTTAAATCAAGTAGTAATGTAATGATTCAAGGGGTTCTCACAAACAACAAACAAACATATTTACATATAATTAATTCAATTTTTGTTATGTGGTTTATTTCTCTTTTTTTGGGGGGTTGTATTAATTTTCATTAAAAATGATTTAGAAAAAATTCGATAGAATGGCTTCAACCTTGTCAACCGAGAATGAGAAAATAAAATCTGGATAAATACCAATACCTATTACGGGTATAAGGATGGAAATTGAAATAAATAATTCTCGCGGACCAGAATCAAAAAAATACGAGTTTGGTGTATTAAAAAGCTTGTATCCATAGAACATCTGCCGTAACATGGATAATGAATAAATAGGAGTTAATATCATTCCAATTGCGGTTACTAAAATTATTAGTATTTTTGTCATTAAAAGATATTTTTGACTGGTTAGTATTCCAAAAAAAATCATCAATTCTGCAACAAAACCGCTCATGCCTGGCAATGCAAGAGAAGCCATTGATAAGATACTGAAAACTGTGAATATTTTTGGCATTGGGATAGCCATTCCACCCATTTGGTCAAGATAAAGAAGACGTAGTCTATCATAACCTGTTCCCGCCAAGAAAAAAAGCGCAGCACCAATAAATCCATGAGAGATTATTTGTAAAATGGCCCCGTTCAGCCCCGTATCACTTATCGAACCAATTCCAATAATTATGAAACCCATATGAGATACCGAGGAATAAGCTATTCTTTTCTTTAAATTACGTTGACCAAGAGATGTTAAAGCTGCATAGATTATTTGAATTGAACCTAATAACATTAACCAGGGGGAAAATATGGAATGAGCGTGAGGTAATAATTCCATATTAATTCGAACCAATCCATACGCGCCCATTTTTAATAAGATTCCGGCTAAAAGCATACAAGTGCTGTAATGTGCCTCTCCGTGGGTGTCCGGTAACCATGTATGTAAGGGTATAATCGGCAATTTTACAGCAAAAGTAAAAAGAAATCCCATATAAAATATTATTTCGAGCACCCCAGGATACGATTGATTAGTTAATGTTTCAAAATTTAATGTCGGTTCGTTAGAACTATATAAACCGATACCTAGAATTCCCATTAATAAAAAAATAGAACTTCCCGCAGTGTATAAAATAAACTTTGTAGCTGAATACAACCGTTTCTTTCCCCCCCACATGGATAAAAGTATATAAACTGGAATTAATTCCAATTCCCACATGATGAAAAAAAGTAAAATGTCTTGACAAGAAAAAGGTCCTATTTGACCGCTGTACATTGCTAGCATCAGGAAATGGAATAATCGGGATTCTCGAGTAACCGGTTGAGCCGCTAAAGTAGCTATAGTGGTCATAAATCCCGTCAATAAAATGGGGCCTATAGAGAGTCCATCTATTCCGAATCTCCAGTAAAAATCAAAAAAATTGATCCATTTATATTTTTCCGTCAGTTGGATTAATGGATCATCCAATTGGAAATGATAACAAAATGCATAGGCTGTTATCAGCAGATCGATTAAACATATGCAAATTGTATACCACTTAATTACCTTATTTCCTCGATGAGGAAATAAGAATATTAAGGAACCCCCGGCTATTGGTAAAAGTACAACTATTGTTAACCAAGGAAAATAATTCGTGATAAAAATAAGATACACTTGGGCTAGAAAAACCCGCGCCCAAAATAGAAAGATATTTCTATTATCTTTCTATTTTGAGCGCGGGTTTTTGCCAGTAAAAAACGTATTCTCGTGGTGTTTGTTTTTTGAAAAAAAAAAAAAAGGGGCGGTCTCAATAAGCTAGACCCATGCTTCGAGTTGTTTCATGCCACAAATAAACTCGAACACTTAAGAAATCCGTAGGACAGGCGGATTCACACCTCTTACAACCGACACAGTCCTCCGTTCTTGGGGCAGAAGCTATTTGCTTAGCTTTACACCCGTCCCAAGGTATCATTTCTAATACATCGGTGGGGCAGGCTCGGACACATTGAGTACATCCTATACATGTATCATAAATCTTTACTGAATGTGACATTGGATCTATAATTTTTTTTTAACACCAAAAATGGAAAATTTTCGATCTAGTAAACTCATAAATAAATCATATATTTAGACACCAGATGAATCAACGATTTACCAGAATTTTGATACTCAAAACCGCCTTCTGGATCAATTCATAAGAGGAGAGGGGACCACGATACTTTGATTTCTTACGTTTTTGAAAACGTGCGAGTTTGTTGAATTGATCAATATTACACTATTAAGAATTAATATTTATATCATAAATCACTATTAATACTAGTTATTCAACAAGTTCGATTGATTGATACGAGTTGATTTTCTGTTACGATAAATTGAAGAAACAATAGCCGGTCCGATAGCAGCTTCAGCGGCTGCAATGGCAATAACAAAAATAGAAAAAATATTTCCCTTTAATTGGCGACTATCAAAAAAATCAGAAAAGGTTACGAAATTTATATTAACTGCATTCAGTATAAGTTCAAGACACATAAGGGCTCTAACCATATTTCGGCTCGTGATCAATCCATAGATACCGATAGAAAATAAATAGGCACTCAAAACAAGTACATCTTCGAGCATCATTGACGAACTCCTTATCAATTTCGATTCATTATAATTTTAATATAATATGAACAACAATTCAACCAATTCAATTGACTAAAGAATAAGAAAGAGTCTGAAAAAAAAAAAAAGAATATATTCGCAAAAAAGATTATTTTCTACATAAACACTCTTTTTTTAGATTTACAGAGAATTAAATCGAACTAACTGAGGAAAAAAAAGAATTCTTTTTTGCAAGTTCAAAAATTTCTTACTGGCGAGCCACGACAATTGCACCTATCAAAGCAGCTAAGAGAATTATTGAAACTAGTTCAAATGGAAGAAAAAAATCTGTTGATAAATGAACTCCAATTTGTTGACTAGTACTTATCAAATCTTGCTCTATAATCTGATTTGGTCTTGTAGTCCAAATAAGCCCGTACCATGATGTATCTGGAATAGTAGTTATTAGTGAAACAAAAATACTTGTACAAACCATCAAAGTAATTCCACCCCCAACGGTAAAAAGATGAAAATCTTGGTGATATTCCGAACCATTCATGAACATCACAGCAAAGAGGATTAAAACGTTTATAGCTCCCACGTAAATAAGTAGTTGTGCGGCAGCTACAAAATGGGAGTTTGATAAAATATAGAATAAAGATATACAAACAAGAACTAGTCCCAATGAAAAAGCAGAAAAGATGGGGTTGTTAAAAAATACTACTCCTAAACTTCCTAATACAAGACATGATCCCAAAAAGACTAAAAGAAAATCATGTAGTGGTTCAGGCAAATCCATTATATGTAAAATAAGAAATAAATGCATCGAAATTTCATGACCTTTTTGATACGACCAGGGAAATTTTTATCTACGAGATTTCTCTCCGTATTGAATTTCATCAAATCCTAACAAGTCGGAATAGGTACGTACCTGTTAAGTTATGGGATTTTTGTTATTTCATTCGTTATACGAAAGAGTAGGTCCAGAAACTGGATAATATAAGTATATTTCATATTAGTATATAAGTATAACTAAATATAAGTCTAACTATATAGATATATAGTTATAGAATAGTTATAGAATAGATATCGAAATGAAATAGATAGAATAAGAGAATAATTTTTTTTTAATAAAAATAAATCTATTTTGAAAATATGGAATAGTTTTTTCTATTTAATCTTATTAGTATTTTAAAGATTTATATTATTCTGTTTCATATATATATATGATATATGAAACAGAATAATTTGAAATCTAATATGATTGATATTTTTTATATTAATATTGAATTCTTTTAAATAAATAAAACGATTTTGTTATATTCTATTATTTCTTATTTAGAATAGTTCGAATTGTATAATCATCAATTACTGACATTGGTAATCGACCCAAAGCAATTTGATTATAATTCAATTCATGACGATCATAAACTGAAAGTTCATATTCTTCAGTCATTGATAAACAATTTGTTGGACAATACTCAACGCAGTTACCACAAAATATACAAATTCCGAAATCAATACTGTAATTAAGCAAACGTTTCTTTCGAATATCTGTTTCCAGTTTCCAATCAACAACGGGTAAATCTATAGGACATACACGAACACATACTTCACAAGCAATGCATTTATCAAATTCAAAATGGATTCGACCGCGGAAACGTTCTGATGTAATTAATTTTTCATAAGGATATTGAATAGTTACGGGTAAACGATTTGCGTGGGATAAGGTAATCATGAAACTTTGACCAATGTATCTTGCAGCTCGGACTGTTTGTTGACCATAATTCATGAACCCAGTTACCATAAGGAACATATCGTGAATATCTATGAAATATTTTTTTTGTTTCTTTCTCTTGTTTGCGACAAGTTAAAAATCTAGAGGATCCATATTTTACAGTGAAAACAGTTGAGACGAAGTTGTTAATAATAGATTACCGAGAGAAATTGGTAAAAGAAATTTCCACCCAAGATTTAATAATTGGTCCATTCTTAGCCTAGGCAAAGTCCATCTTGCTGTGATAGAAAGGAACAAAAACAAATAAGTTTTAGCTAATGTGATAAAGATATCAATTGTAGTTCCAAAGACTCCATATGCTTTAGTTAGTTCAAAAAACTCAGAAATGAATAGGTACGGAATAGAAATATTTGAACCGCCCAAGTAAAGAACTGTTACAAATAATGAAGAAATTAATAGGTTTAAATAGGAAGCAACATAAAATAAACCAAATTTGATACCCGAATATTCGGTTTGATAACCCGCTACTAATTCTTCTTCTGCTTCTGGTAAATCAAAAGGTAATCTTTCACATTCTGCTAGGGAAGATATTAGAAAAACGACGAAACCTATAGGTTGCCGCCACAAATTCCACCCCCAAAAACCATATTTTGATTGTGCATCAACTATATCAACTGTACTTAAACTATTAGATAATGCTAGTCGGTGAGAACGTTACTGTCCCCATCGCTATTCCAGAACCGTACATGAGATTTTCACCTCATACGGCTCCTTGAAAGCCTTAAATAAATATAAGGACCTAGCCGATTATTTCTTTCTTGCGATATCCCTAAGATTAATAAATAAGATTAAAATTATCGGATGGTTCTGAATTAGACCAATTGAATTCTGTCTGTTCTGATTGTATTTAAAAATAAAGACAAATAAAATGAATTCTTTATATTATAAATGATACAAAAGGTACTTCTGAATTGATCTTATCCCTTAAAAATCAACAATTTTTTAAGTAATAGCTTTATTTTATTCTTCAATAAAAAAGTATTTTTGAATTATCTTTATAACCCTCGGTCCATCGTTTTCGGTTACGAAAAAGACTTACATATTATTTTCTAATTTATTACAAAACTTCTCTCTTCAGAAAGACAGAGAGAGAGAAAACGACGGGGTCATCTTTTTTCGTTCCTATTCGTCTTTTTTTGTGCAAATCAAAAGGGGATACTTGAAAAAAAAAAAAGATTAACGGATTATTTCGTTCCCGATAGTCATTTATTTAATCAGTGGATAGGAGCATACTCTAGATCGGAATTGGGGGGAGGACTGCCTTCTCTTTTCTACCAACTTAAAGCCCCAATTAGTATTCTTTATTTCGATTATGTAGAAATGTTCCTTTTGACAATTTACATAATCCGTGTTACTAATCCCTTGTGTATCTTGGTGTTTCTAACCATCCACTTCTTTTTTTTTTTGAGCTGCCCTTATTTTCTGTTTCTGTTAATACATGAATAATCAATCATCCAAACCGTAGCAAAAACTCAATCTCAATAAGGAATAAGGTTGGTCTTTTGAGCCCGCTTCAAGACAAGATTACTAATTAGCCAATCCTGGGGTAATAAGACTCCTCTGCTTCTAATTTTTTTTCACTTAATTCTTTTACATAGAAAATGAGACTCAATATTTTGACTGAAATTGAAAATCATATTACCATAGAAATAACATATATAACCATATACCCATATCTTAATATATATAAGATAAATATAATATACATAATAGGCTGGTAATCTACTATCTAATCTAATATAGTATTACTATGTAAATATAATCTCGAATTTTTATTATATAGAAACTGTCTGATTTCACTCATATAACTATCGGATTTTTTTCTTCAATCAGACTTGAAGTGGGAATAATAATGAATTTTTTATCTTCTGCCCTTTCTTATTTTCTTATAAAGTTGTCCTAAAAGCAAAGGGACATAGCAATAGCATCGAGAAGTTTTTGTATCAACGAATCGCACGTAGAGATATTGATAACACACATAGAGTTAATGGTATTTCATAACTAATCGATTGAGCAGCAGCTCGTAGACCACCCAAAAAGGAATATTTATTATTTGATCCATATCCTGACATAAGAAGTCCAATCGGAGCAATACTCGAAATAGAAATCCATAAAAAAACACCGATATTGAGATCGGATAAAACAAAATTATATCCAAAAGGAATTACCAAATAGCTTATTATAATGGATATAACTGATATGGAAGGTCCAATACTGAATAAACGAGTATCTCCCCTAGATGGAATAAGACTCTCTTTGAAAAGTAGTTTTGTTCCATCTGCTAGAGCTTGAAGAACTCCCAAAGGACCCGCGTATTCAGGTCCAATCCGCTGTTGTATACCTGCGGATATCTCTCTTTCTAACCATACAATTGCTAGTACACTTATGGTGATTCCCAATACAAGAGTAAAGATAGGGGCCAATACCCATAGAATTCCATAGACTTCCTTTAAAGATTCCAATCTGAAAAAAGAATTGATATCTTCTACTTCTGTTGTATCAATAATCATTTCAACGATCAACTTCTCCCATAATGATATCTATACTACCTAGTATTGTCATAATATCAGCCAATTTCATTCTTTTAACTAATTGAGGAAGAATTTGCAAATTGATAAAACCGGGTGGACGAATTTTCCATCTCCAAGGAAAACCATTCTGATCTCCTATTAGAAAAATCCCCAATTCTCCTTTGGGGGCTTCAACTCTTACATAAAGTTCTTGTTTCGGCAATTCAAAAGTCGGAGACGGTTTTTTACTAATGAATCGATATTCAAAATCATTCCATTCAGGTTCCCTTTCCCTATCAAAGTAACGGATTTCTAAATTCTCATACGGTCCGCCGGGAATTCCTTCCAAAGCCTGTTGAATAATTTTTATGGATTCCACCATTTCACCAATTCGAACTAAATAACGAGCTAATGAATCTCCTTCTTTTTGCCACTGAACGTCCCAATCAAATTCCCCATAACACTCATAATTTTCAACTTTACGCAGATCCCATTGTATTCCGGAAGCCCGAAGCATCGGTCCTGATAAACCCCAATTAATTACTTCCTTTCCACTAACAATGCCTATTCCCTCAACCCGTTCTAAAAAAATGGGATTTCGCGTAATAAGTTTTTGATATTCAACAACCCCTGTTAAAAAATAATCGCAAAAATCCAAACATTTATCTATCCAACCATGAGGTAGATCGGCCGCTACTCCCCCAATACGGAAAAAATTATGCATCATTCTCATACCTGTCGCAGCTTCGAATAGATCATATATTAATTCTCTTTCTCTAAAAATATAGAAGAAAGGGGTTTGGGCACCAATATCCGCCATAAAAGGTCCTAGCCATAATAGGTGAGAAGCTATACGACTCAACTCCAACATAATTACTCGAATATAGCTGGCTCTTTGGGGTACTTGAATATTTCCCAACTGTTCCGGTCCGTTTACGGTTATTGCTTCTGTGAACATCGTAGCTAAATAATCCCAACGTGTTACATAAGGCAGATATTGTATAATTGTTCGATTTTCCGCAATTTTTTCCATCCCTCTGTGTAAATAACCCAATAATGGTTCACAATCAATAACATCCTCACCATCTAGAGTAACAATAAGTCGAAGAACACCATGCATTGATGGGTGGTGAGGTCCCATATTGACTACCATGAGATCTTTTCTTTTAGCTGTCCCATTCATAGGTTTTTCCTCGATTTATTCTTCCATGAATTGCGAAAGAAAAAAATATTAATCAAGATTCAAGATCTAATAAATCGAATAATTCAAAATGACTCGTAAAATTCAATTAACGAATTATGGACTCCCGAATATCCAATTGATTTATTAATTTGTTATAGCGTATTCTATTTTTATTTGCCAAATAAGATAGTAGCCGTTGGCGTTTTCCCAAAATTTTTTGTAAACCTCTTTGAGATAAATAATCTTTTCGGTGCAATTCCAAATGTGAGGTAAGTCGTCGTATCTTATTGGTGAAATTGACTACTTGAAATTCAACCGAGCCAGGGTTTTTTTCTTGTGAAAATCCTGGTAGAAATAAATTTTTTACCATAAGTGAAAAGCGTTCTTCTCCTCCTTCCATATTTTTTAGATATCTTGTTTGATCTGTAATAGTAATGATACTAATTTTAAATTTTGTATTTGTATATACAATAATCTAAATTTATTTACCATTTTGCGATTCTGATGTCAAAGCATACTATATTTCTGTAAAAAAAAAATGGTCGATTTAAAAAAAGAATACTAATTATATAGATAATTATATAGATAAAAGTAGATATAAGACGATAAGACGATTTTTACAATTCCTTTTTGTATCTAAAGGATATATAATTGAATTTGTATCAAGGCCTCAGAATACAGAATAGAAGTTAACACAATGCGTGTGCGCATCTATACGTGTATACATTTGTATCCGCATACCGGATATGTTACGCTAAATTGAAGAAAGAGATATAGATTATAGATTAACGACTTCTCAATCGCGGGTACAGATGTATCCTTACTATACTGAAACGGCTTCCATTATCGGTGTCAAACCAATAGCGATTCATACAAGCTAAATCCTCTAAACGAAAATTTGGCCAAAGAAAAAAATGGAAATTCTTTAGGTTTTTTTTTCTATCAAGACCCTTATTTTCAGCCAAAACGTTACAGCAATTATTTACTTTATTATTCTTATTGTAAAATGTTGTCTTTCTATGTGCACTATTTCTATTCTTAGAATTGAAACAAATTAGGATTCTGAATTCTCTACGACGTCTAGTGCAAAAAAAGAATTCAGGAACAAGCAAATCATAATTCTTTTTTTCTTTATTTTCTGTTATTTTGTGATCTCTTGTTCTTGGAATGGATTCTTTAAAGTTCGTCTTATTAACATTGGTTTTTTCTGGATATCTTTTCTTAATTTGACGCTTACTCTTATGAAGCAATGAAAGTACTATGGTTTGATATATATAAAATTGTGCATCCTTCTCTCTAGACAGACGAATTGGTTCTATAATAAAGAGTGAGTTTTCCATCAATTCATTTTTTTCCGTCAATTCTATACGACTTAAACTCTTTCCTTTTACCATAAGATTTAGACTGAGTTCTCCTCTTTGAATAGAGCTTATACCAATCTCTCTTATACTTGGCACCCTAACCAGGAGACAATAAATTTTGATATTATTCATTACTCTGTGATTTAAGGAACCCTCCCAATTCAATTGAAAAACATAAAACTTTGGTAATAAGCGATTTATTTCTACCTCCATTATGTTCTTTTCTTTTTTTTTTTCCTCTTTCTTGGCCAATCCTGATGCTGTAGACTCTTCTGCAATATCTTTTTCTTGGGTTGAAAGAGATGATTCAAGATCCACCTGACTCGTGTGTTCCACTTTTGCTTGATTTCGAGTCGCTAACTCGAATTCCAATTTTTTTTTTGATGATCTAAAAACTATTTCTTTTTCTCTTCCAGTAATTTTTGTATTTTCACTAACATCTTTTTTTATATCTAAATTGAAAAAAAGGAATTCGATTGGTATGATCCACAGGTTATTCGTATATGCAAAAACCGAATCTCTATTCGGTATGGAACGATTTAATATTTCTTTATTTATTAGTATCCAATCTAAATCTTTTCTATGCAGATTTTCTTCCATATCTATTATGTAATCTTTTGCTATATAATTCTTGATAGAGATATCGCTCATTGGATCAAATCGTTTTTGTTTATATGTTTTGTAATGATAAGAAATCAATTCTTTTTTATTTGCTTGGAATGATGATCCATATATAGAAATATATGAGTCTTTCTTATCTTTAATCGATTGATATGAAAAAAGATCATATTCATATTGTGTGTTTTTTTTTAATGAGCCTAATTGTTCCTTTTTGTAAGGAATTAATCTGGTTTTTTCATATGAATCACATTCTTTTAAATCTTTATTTTGAATGACACGACGTTTATGGATTCTATTTCTCCATTTTTGTGGGACTAATTTAGACCATCTCCTCTCAGATAAATCATATTGATAATGACTCTTTAACAACCAATTTGTCCATTGATTCATTAGAGAATTGGAGGGGTTCTTGGATATAAATTTAAAATCAAATATTCTTTGTATTCCAAAAAAATAATCTTTTATTTCATTCTTAAGAAAGGGCAATTTTCGATGATATGCAAAAACGGATCTTAACTTATATATGTTAATAACTTGGGTTTCGGATAATTTAAAAAAAACATATGCTTGTGACAACGACGATACGTCACAAAATTTATGTGAATTCGTATTCCTAAGATCATAAGATCTTTTGAGAAGTGAAATAAAGTTAATTATACTTTGATTATCAGTTCTTTCCACATTTTCTTCATTATTGAAAATGGACTCTTTTTTTGATTCAAGAAAACGTTGTACATCAACGCTACAAATCAAAATGATACACAGAAAGATAGTTAGGTATACCCTCTCTATGAGAGTATTTAAAAAAGACTGCTTCGAATTGTCATCTAATAGAGGGTTTTGTGACTTATACGCTGATAGAGGGCTTTGTGACTTATACGCTGATAGAGGATTTCTTTTTTGTAATATCTGCCAAATATTTTTTTTTAATGTTAATCTTTTAGCATAAAAACTTGCTTTCTTCGCAATAATATTTCTCTCTGCTGTTAACCCCCCCCTTTTCTTTTCTTTTGCCATTTTTTTCATTTTTTTTATGATTGTCTTTCGTTTAGCATTCATATATATCTTTTTTTTCACTGAAGAATTTGTCCAAGAATTTGTCCAATTAATAGAGTTTATTCGAGTGCTTGATTCGTAAATCGGTGGATTTTTCTTATTCATTGTTGAATCGTTTTGATTTTTACTTAATTCAAATCCAACGATCTTTTTTATTAATGGAAGTAGCACTAAAGTCGGGAATTGTTTTATTTTTTCATTTATAAATTGAAAAATTTTTATAATCCATTTTCCTCTTTCTTTTAAAAAATTTAGAAACAATCTTGTTCTTGCATTTAAAATCTCGAGAACCTGAAAAAAATGATTTTGCCATTTTTTTTTTAGTTTTTTTAGTTTTTTAAAAATGGGATCAAACAATGAAAATGGATTTCGATGAGAGCGAGAAAAGGGCAATTCCACTTCCGTTCCCAAGATTGTTAAAAAGCTATAATCCCCCTTTTTTTTCAGTCGATTCTTTTTAGTGGATCGTACCTTAGATCTGTGCCAAGGTTTCAGACGAAAAGGAAATCTAATTTTTATCTGAATACCGTCGACTAGCCACTTTTGTGGAAATTCTTTTTCCGATAATTCAACACCATTATAGGTGCATTTAATATACAGTTCTCTATTCCAATCCCTAAAATCTTCTGCCCATTCGGGAAATTGAAATAAAAGCATACGAACAATATTTTTGATTATTATCAACGAAGGCAATACAATATATTTTCTAAGAATCAATTGGGTTATTAATAAGGAGCCTCTTATTACTTGACCAACTACAAAAGTATCCCAGGCCTCCGCTAATTCTATACGTCTTTTTGCCTCTTGTTCTTCTTTTGTTTTTTCGTCCTCCTCCGTACTTTCTTTTGTCTTTTCTTCTGTATAATACGGATTTTCTAATCCTGTTTTTCTCCGCAGCCTCTTTTGGAACAGAAAAAGCACTTGTCTCATTGGTTCATACTTTTTCAAAAAAAAGAATGCGGGTTTCTCCATTTTTTTAAAAAAAAGGGGCGAATACAGACTCTTTTGAAAGATTTTCAAAGTAAGAGTTTTTCGCCTTTGAGCACGTATGGATCCTTTTATTATGGATCGCCGAAAATTTGGTTGGTGTGGATAACGTATTAAAGCCAATTCCCCCTTTGTCTCATTCTCAGTGTTATTTGTTTCTCTAGTATCCTCATAAGCATTAGAATCTTTTGATTCTTTAGTATCAGTAAAAATAACTACACGTTTGGCTTTTCGGCAACGAATTCCATACTTCCGTTCGTCTTTTTTTCCCGCCTCGAGTTCTTGCATTTCATCGATTAGTTTGTAAGGCCATCGAGGAACTTCTTTCTCCATTTCCTTTATTCCAATAGATCTTTCTTTTAGAATTGTTTTATCGTTCAGATCTGGTCGAATTGCATCGAATAAGAATTTTATTATTTTTTTTTCAGTTGTTATGTGTGCATGTTCTGGAAAGAGCACAAGTCTTTCAAGATTCAAAGCTGATACTGATTTTTCAGAAAATTTCTGCATTAAGTTAAAAAAAGAACAAATTTCAGTTAAAAATAATTTTTGATAAAATATATCAATGTTCTGTTCAAAATAACTTGTTTTTGGAATACCAGA